AGGATTTATGTTCTTAATTTCCTGGCGTGGTTATTGGCAGGAATTGATTGAAACTTTAGCATGGGCTCATGAACGCACACCTTTGGCAAATTTGATTCGCTGGAAAGATAAACCAGTAGCTCTTTCAATCGTGCAAGCAAGATTGGTTGGATTAGCTCACTTTTCTGTAGGTTATATATTCACTTATGCGGCTTTCTTGATTGCCTCCACATCGGGCAAATTCGGTTAATTATTTATGTATTCTATCCGCAATCATATATTTTTTTTAATAAAAAAAATATAGGTATGAACTCTTATATTTATTTCTACATCTAGGATCCGATTTGTATCATTATCATTGATAATAAGAGGAACTGAAGCATTATGGCAAAGAAAAGTTTGATTTATAGGGAGAAGAAGAGGCAAAAATTGGAAAAAAAATATCATTTGATTCGTCGATCCTCAAAAAAGGAAATAAGTAAGATTCCGTCGCTAAGTGAGAAATGGAAAATTCATGGAAAATTACAATCCCCACCGCGTAATAGTGCACCTACACGTCTTCATCGACGTTGCTTTTCGACCGGAAGACCGAGAGCTAACTATCGAGACTTTGGACTATCTGGACACATCCTTCGGGAAATGGTTCAGGCTTGTTTGTTGCCAGGGGCAACAAGATCAAGCTGGTAAGGATTTAAGTATCCCTTAATTTTTCTATTTTTTTATATGATCGATGAGGCCCCTTTACCATTCTGTCTAAATAGGCTATTCTATTTGTACAGATATGGAATAGGGGCTCCTTCAATTCTTCTTTGTTTATTAGAGTTTAGTCCAAGTTTTTTTGTTTCAGCGCGGGGTAGAGCAGTTTGGTAGCTCGCAAGGCTCATAACCTTGAGGTCACGGGTTCAAATCCTGTCTCCGCAACATTTTTTTTTTCAAGAAATGTAAGTTTGATTCTACTAACTAGTCATTAATTAATACGTGTCTTTTGGGACGCGAGGAAAAAATTACTATATTTCCCGGTCAACTATACCGAATCTTTTATCTTTTTGAATCCATTTATATTTGGGCGGATAGCGGGAATCGAACCCGCGTCTTCTCCTTGGCAAGGAGAAATTTTACCATTCGACTATATCCGCATTTTTGGCCCTTCTTGATAATAAATTTATGGATAATATTTGTTCAAAGCTAGACGAGATACACTCTTTGGTTTGGGGTCATTTCATAAAATTCTACCACCAAATAAATTCAATTAACAATTCTATTAATATATATAAATATATATATTAATATTATATATTAATATTATATTTATTCTATATATTTATATTTAATATTGAATTCCATATTCAAGTTCAAGAATATATGATTCTTCTATTTCCATAAAATATTATATTCTATATTGATATCAGATCTCAATTTTTTATTCGTTTTTTTATTTATTTTTTTTATTACTATTTCATATTTAGTAACTATTTATTAATCTTTTATTCATATTTAATTCAAGTTCCAGAAGTTCGACCCCCCCTCTAAATTTTTCTTTATTTGCATTTTATGGACTTATATTGAATTTGAATGTGTAATTCATGGAATGGGAGGGGGTCATCTCATTTTTGGATCTGCAACGAATGAATTCAAGAGATAAGAGAATTAAGGATACCCACCAAGAAGACTAATCCAATCCATAAAGATGTACCAGAAAAAACAACATTTTTGTTACTCGACCAACCATCAGGAGACGCAAATACAACGGGTACACTAATCAGTAAGATTGATGAAGTAATAATTAATGCAAAAACAGCCAATTGGAAAGCAATAGTCATGTTTTTAATCCTCCAAGCTATTAACAAAAGAATATACACCATTTAATCCTCTTACCCACTAAAAAATTTTAATAGATAAAGGGATTTTATCATGAATCCGTTGATTCGAGATGACTTAGTTCCAATTTATTTTTACCACTTTTATTCTATTCGGACATGAAGTTAAAGGTTCTTTTTGACTTCACAAATGGGTATACTGGATCGCGTATCTCATTTATTTATATAGCCAGATTTATAGACCTATTAAAGAAAGTCACACCCTATATCTTTCTCTACATAGTGATCGTATTAACTCATAGGGCTATGTTCTATTTGGCGAAAAAAAAATAAAATAGAAATTATCTTTCGGAGAGATGGCCGAGCGGTTGATGGCTCCGGTCTTGAAAACCGGTATAGTTCATAAAAATAACTATCGAGGGTTCGAATCCCTCTCTCTCCTTTTGTTGGATGAATATATTTTTATCTTTATTGGGTTTTTTTACTTCTTAGCATGATAAATAAAGGAGAATGGCTCGGCTGGATAGTATAGCCGAGCCAGAAAAATTTAGATTGAATTGAAAGAAACAAAGAAGACTTTTAAATATGAACCGAGTTTTACTTTCCTGTTTTACCTACTACTTTAGTTAAGAGGAGTCATGGAAAGAACAGGTTCAAAATCACGATCAATTCCTTTTTCAAATCCCGCTGCCGCTGCCCGAGCC